TATTCAATCCTTTTCCTTCTTCTTGTTGCTGGATATCTCGTTCGTACACATCTTCTCTTTGTTTCCCGAGCCTCTAGTGAGTTACAGACAGAGTTCGAAAAGGTCAAATCTTTGATGATTCCATCATACATGATTGAGTTGCGAAAACTTCTGGATAGGTATCCTACATCTGAACTGTTCTGGTTAAAGAATCTCTTTCTAGTTGCTCTGGAACAATTAGGGGATTCTCTAGAAGAAATGCGGGGTTCTGCTTCTGGCGGTAACATGCTATTGGGTGGTGGTTCCGCTTCTGGGGTCAAATCAATACGTTCTAAGAAGAAATATTTGAATATCAATCTCATTGATCTCATAAGTACCATACCAAATCCCACCAATCGAATCGCTTTTTCGAGAAATACGAGACATCTAAGTCATACAAGTAAAGAGATCTATTCATTGATAAGAAAAAGAAAAAACGTGAACGGTGATTGGATTGATGATAAAATAGAATCCTGGGTCGCGAACAGTGATTCGATTGATGATGAAGAAAGAGAATTCTTGGTTCAGTTCTCCACCTTAACGACAGAAAAAAGGATTGATCAAATTCTATTGAGTCTAACTCATAGCGATCATTTATCAAAGAATGACTCTGGTTATCAAATGATTGAACAACCGGGAGCAATTTACTTACGATATTTAGTTGACATTCATAAAAAGTGTCTAATGAATTATGAGTTCAATACATCTTGTTTAGCAGAAAGACGGATATTCCTTGCTCAGTATCAGACAATCACTTATTCACAAACCTCGTGTGGGGCTAATAGTTTTCATTTCCCATCTCATGGAAAACCCTTTTCGCTCCGCTTAGCCCTATCCCCCTCTAGGGGTATTTTAGTGATAGGTTCTATAGGAACTGGACGATCCTATTTGGTCAAATACCTAGCGACAAACTCCTATGTTCCTTTCATTACGGTATTTCTGAACAAGTTCCTGGATAACAAGCCTAAAGGTTTTCTTATTGATGATTCCGATATTGACGATATTGATGCTAGTGACGATATCGATGCTAGTGCCGATATCGATGCTAGTGACGATATCGATGCTGGTGACGATATCCATCGTGACCTTGATACGGAGCTGGAGCTGCTAACTGTGATGAATGCGCTAACTATGGATATGATGCCAGAAATAGACCGATTTTATATCACCCTTCAATTCGAATTTGCAAAAGCAATGTCTCCTTGCATAATATGGATTCCAAACATTCATGATCTGGATGTGAATGAGTCGAATTACTTATCCCTCGGTCTATTAGTGAACCATCTCTCCAGGGATTGTGACAGGTGGTCCGCTAGAAATATTCTTGTTATTGCTTCGACTCATATTCCCCAAAAAGTGGATCCCGCTCTAATAGCTCCGAATAAATTAAATACATGCATTAAGATACGAAGGCTTCTTATTCCACAACAACGAAAGCGCTTTTTCACCCTTTCATATACTAGGGGATTTCACTTGGAAAAGAAAATGTTCCAGACTAATGGACTCGGGTCCATAACCATGGGTTCCAATGCACGAGATCTTGTAGCACTTACCAATGAGGCCCTATCGATTAGTATTACACAGAAGAAATCAATTATAGACAATAATACAATTAGATCTGCTCTTCATAGGCAAACTTGGGATTTGCGATCCCAGGTAAGATCGGTTCAGGATCATGGGATCCTTTTCTATCAGATAGGAAGGGCTGTTGCACAAAATGTACTTCTAAGTAATTGCCCCATAGATCCTATATCTATCTATATGAAGAAGAAATCATGTAATGAAGGGGATTCTTATTTGTACAAATGGTATTTCGAACTTGGAATGAGCATGAAGAAATTAACGACACTTCTTTATCTTTTGAGTTGTTCTGCCGGATCGGTCGCTCAAGACCTTTGGTCTCTACCCGGACCCGATGAAAAAAATGGGATCACTTCTTATGGACTCGTTGAGAATGATTCTGATCTAGTTCATGGCCTATTAGAAGGAGAAGGCGCTCTGGCGGGATCAGAAAAAGATTGCAGTCAGTTTGATAATGATCGAGTGACATTGCTTCTTCGGCCCGAACCAAGGAACCTCTTAGATATGATGCAAAATGGATCTTGTTCTATCGTTGATCAGAGATTTATCTATGAAAAAGACGAATCGGAGTTTGAAGAAGGAGAAGGAGCCCTCGACCCGCAACAGATAGAAGAGGATTTATTCAATCACATAGTTTGGGCTCCTAGAATATGGAGCCCTTGGGGCTTTCTATTTGATTGTATCGAAAGGCCCAATGAATTGGGATTTCCCTATTGGGCCAGGCCATTTCGGGGCAAGCGGATCGTTTATGATGAAGAAGATGAGCTTCAAGAGAATGATTCGGAGTTCTTGCAGAGTGGAACCATGCAGTACCAGACACGAGAAAGATCTTCCAAAGAACAAGGTTTTTTTCGAATAAGCCAATTCATTTGGGACCCCGCAGATCCACTCTTTTTCCTAT